AAATTCCTTATCAAATTTCCTATTTATCAACAACTTCTTTTATCATCTACTCCATAGATCTATTACAAATTCATGAATCGTACCATGGATTTTTCTATTTCATTTCAATTGTATAATGATTATTCCATCCCTTTTCCTCTTTGAATCATAACCAAATCAAAATTTCTCGAGTTATCAGACTCGGGTTATAAGAATCCATAGTAAAATAAAGTAAGTCCTTGGTTATTCAACTTAGATGAAATAGTAAGGGGTACAATTTGAGCGGAAGGTACACATCTTTTTATAATGTTTCTGTTTTTATGTTATTTTGTACTGTACAATTCCTTTGTTTGTGGGATCATTTTCCCTAATGAGAAGAATTATAGAATGGATTGCTAATTATGCCTAGATCTCGGATAAATGGAAATTTTATTGATAAGACCTCCTCAATTATAGCCGATATTTTATTACGAATAATTCCGACAACTTCAGGAGAAAAAAAGGCATTTACCTATTACAGAGATGGTGTGATTTGATTCTTTTTTCTTGTTTTTTTTTTAGCCCTCACTTCGGTCTTACGAGAAAAAGACGTGATTCGGAATAGAAAGAACCAAATTATGGAAATAAAGATACGCTTAGTGAAGGTCAAGTTTGGAAATAAAACAATTCCTTCTGTCGTGTATCCTCGATTGATCCAGCCTCAGATACTTTAAATTATCCATTTTAGTATTGAACGAAAGGTTACACCTATAGGTTCTGTATTGTGGGTCAATCCTACTTCACAAGTACCAATAGGCGACATAGGGGAAGAAGCACTACACTAGAAATCAACAACACGAAAACTTTGTTATAAATTATCCTTTTCCTTATCGGTATCGGGACTAACAAGAATGGTTGGGACAACGAACATCCATCTCGTTCGTACTTTGGATACCCGTATAACCATCAAAGATTGTTGAAGTGACTAATTCCTGGAAATAGTAGGCGTTGAGGACAAAGAAATCGTTGGAATTACCATTTCTATTTAGCACTAATACGATTGGTGTTAGGAAAAAACCTCTTGCGGGAAGGCTGGCTAGAGATTTCTTGTAAAAATACCAGCTCCTGTCAGTTCATAATGAGAATAGGGAAATTTGGATTCTTTGGCTTATTCCCTTTAGTACTATGCACAGAAGAGAAGGGAGGAGCCGTATGAGATGAAAATCTCACGTACGGTTCTGGAACGGAGATTTTTTGAATAAAATGAACGACCGTAACGAATGTCGGCTCAATCCGAAGGAAATTATGCGGAAGCTTTACAGAATTATTATGAAGCTACGCGACCAGAAATTGATCCCTATGATCGAAGTTATATACTCTATAACATAGGCCTTATACACACAAGCAATGGAGAGCATACAAAAGCTTTGGAATATTATTTCCGAGCACTAGAACGAAATCCATTCTTACCACAAGCTTTTAATAATATGGCCGTGATCTGTCATTACGTGCGACTATCTCCACTATAGAAAGAAGAAAAAAAAAGATAAAATTGGCTAGTCAATACTAGAAAAATAGGCTTTCTACATATGTATCGTCCAAAGCAACGATTTTTATCAGCTGTAGTAAGGAAAGAAACTTCATGATAACAAAAAAATAGGAAGAAATAGGTATGGCCTACATACTATATTCTATGGATAAAGGATCGAATTGATAAAGAAAGCACCGTAAAGATCAATTAGCGAGCTTTTGGGTCGATACAGTTAAGAACTGCTTACTTATGTCTGTCATAATATGGGATATAAAGTTAGGAATCAACTTATGTAATAGAGTCGATTCACTAAAGTATTGAGCAGCGGTGTAGCATCAGATCCCAAAGATAGTAAGTTCTTTTTCTTATGGAAGAAAGTCTTTTTCAAAGATTCTATATAAATTTCATATATGAAACCGAGATAGTTACCTTTCAGAAAATTATAACGATATAGGGGATATTCATGCTTTATTCTTCTGAAGGTGGGAGAAAAGATAAAACTAATTATTGATCAAAATTAGAATTTTAAACTTATGTAATTAACTTCAAGAATCGATTGCTGAGCCGTATGAGGTAGGAAACTCTCAAGTACGGTTCTAAGGGAAGGAGAATTGACCCATCTATTCCAACCGAGGAGAACAGGCCATTCTACAGGGCGATTCTGAAATTGCGGAGGCTTGGTCCGATCAAGCTGCTGAGTATTGGAAACAAGCTATAGCGCTTACTCCAGGTAATTATATTGAAGCACATAATTGGTTGAAGATCACGAGGCGTTTCGAATAAAACCACTCGTTAATTCATTCAAATTGATTCTTGGATCCATCAATCAAATAAAATAGACCCTTACCATGATATGAGAAGATCCAATCAAGAATTTCATTATATCCCTTCCTTGTAAAAAAATTCTATTTTGTATGGTATATAGGAATAAATGATACGTATACCGTACAGAGTAGAACTAACTAAGAAAAGTACTAAAAGATACCTTCGATGTATCTTATTAATTATAAT